ACGACCCCCCCCCCCTCTTAAATCTTAAATAAAGGAGTAAATAAATCCGCTTTTAGCAATCATTTAATCCTAGGAAATGATTGCTGCGACGTATCACATAAATTCTTGAAAATTAAGAAATCAAATAATTCTCTGTGGTGGAACAAAATATCTTTTATTTCTTCCTCGAATAAATTCTTTTTTTTTCGGGGCAATCTTGGTATGTTGTCTTAGCTTTGAAGGGTGTATTACTTTTTTGAATCCGGTACCAACGGGTATCATTCCCCCCAAAACAACGTTCTCTTTCAGACCTTTCAACCAATCGATACGACCTCGGAGAGCAGCTTTTGCTAAAACTCTAGCAGTTTCTTGAAAACTCGCTTCGGATATGAAACTTTGGGTATTCAGAGATGTTTTTGTTATTCCCAATAATAGAGCTCGATAACAAATTACTTCTTCCAAGGCACGCCCCGCTCGTTCGGCTCGCAACAATCCAATTTGTTCACTAGGTGAAAAAACATTAGACATTCCATCTTCTGAAACCAATACTTTTGATGTTATTTGACGTACAATAATCTCTATATGTCTATTATGTATGTGCACTCCCTGGGATCGATAAACCTTTTGGATTTTATTAACCAAAGAAATTCGACTTTGGACGATAGTTAGCTCAGCACCAATAAAAAATCTCCAGGGAATGCCGAGAATTTTTGTTATACGCTCGTTCCAAGCGTCAACTCTCTTCCCTAGGTTCATCGATATTGAATCAATCGAACGCACTTCTAATACCTGTTCCACTTTTGGAAGACCTTGTGTTATATCACCAGATCTCGATTTTTCATAAATAAATGTGACTAATATATCTCCTTCAAAAAGGATTTCTCCATAATGACCATGAACTGTTGCTCCTGGAGTCGCCAAATAGGTGTTAGCCGATCTTATTAATACAGAATCAATTTGAACAATTAATACTTGCCCCGATTTTAGGTGTAGTCCACTTTTTGTTTGAGCTAGACATACATTTTCACAAATAAATTGCCCCAGGCTAATTATTGTAATCGTTTTTTCAAAATATTTATGATCATAATTATGATGGAGAAAATGCCAATTCAAACGGAATGGATTTAAAATGATGTTGCTGCACGGATTGGGCTTATAAATTCTCTCATTTTCGTCCATTAAATAATATTTAAATACTTGACAAGTTTCCTTTAACTTGTCAAGTTGCAAATTCTTATTCATCGAGATCTGATTATGAGTTATTAAAAGGTAAAATGAATAAGAATTTGCAACTTGAAGTGCTATTCCTAAAGGGCCTAATGAATTCTTAATTGGAATTTGAGGATCTTTTTTAATCTTCTTTTTTAGCCCGTTGTGGTATTTTACATTACTGAATGGTCCTATTTGAAAACAATCAGATGATGACAAAATTATCAAAGATCGACATTCTGTATTTCTGTTCAATAACACACGAATAGTTCCATGATTTTGGATATGTGATTGTTGAATTTTTGCCTTGGAATAAATAGGAAAAAATGGATTGATATTGATTCGATCTGACTCATTATCCGAGATCCATTCTGAACCGGACGGGTCATTCCTTTTTCTGATATACGAAATATGGGATTTCGCTAAGTCAATTCTTAGGAAATCTCCAATCAAACCATTTGTACTTACTTCAACAAAAGAAGCACGGGATTCTTCGATAGAAGAACTTTTTTTTTTGTCTTGATCCCAATTCAATACTAAGCAAGTCCGAACTAATTGAATGCTTGTGTCAGAAATTTTACGAATTGATTTTCCATTTCCATAAAGAATATAATTGAGAATTTTAAGTTCCAAATTATCCTTTTCCTCGAACAGATCTTGGGGAAAAAGTTTTACAAAATTGATACCGCTCCTTATTTCATATAGAATTACAGGTCGAACCAAAACAAAAGACTTTTTCTTGATAGTTGTGATCCATTGGACATAGATCCAATTTTTCATTTTTTTTGATTCCTTCGAATCTTTTTTTTTTAACCTTTCGGGTCGTATCAAAATGCCACTGTGTCGGTATACCTTATCCATCTCTCCAGGAAAATGGATATCCCCAGAAAATATTTGTAATTCAATTTTTTTTTTTTTCTTCTCCATTCGCACCAATCCCCCTACTCGACTTCTTATATTTAAAGTGATTGGTGTATCGGCTCCAATGATACTGTTGTTCCGTACCATTATGGAAGAAGGTTCGGGTAAAATATGCACTTCTTCGGGAATGAAAAAAAGTCGATCCACTTTGATTTGGTATTTTGGTTTAAATTCTTTGATTCCTTGATATTCAATTAAATCCTCTTTTTTAAAAAGAGGGGGAATTCCAATAGTCCTATATTTAGTAATTCCCGAACTTTGCGTTCTATATTGAGGGTCGTCGAAATGAGCAAGAATACTATTTCTACGAAAAATACCATTCAAGGGTATTTCAATCGAGATATCAGAAGAGGACATTAATTGTTTGTCTGGCTCTTGAATCGATTGGAATGGAAATGGAATGATGAATCCATTTCTTCGCCTCTTTGCCAATAAATCTGAAGTCATGTGAGAAATAGTAGGATGTATAAAATGACAATGATACATACATATAGTTGGATTAAATCCTGAATAATCCGAAATCCGACTTTCTTTTTTACTGTAAGGGTTAGAACTAAACAATTTATGTCTTACTAGATCATTTTTTACAAACTTATTATTTACAAAAGGGTTAGAAATGGATCTTTCTCCAATAGAATGAGAATGAGTGTTCATTTGATCTTGATCCTTGAAGAGTGAAGAAGATAGTGCACTCCACCTGCACGACCTTCCTGATAATATCCATAAATGGCTTGTCTTTGGTAATATATGTACATTACCATATTTAAATTCAGGTGCGTGGTTTACATCGGTACTCCAATGCATTTCTCCCTGTGAGTCAGAATAAATATGTTTTCGAACTCTCTCCTTCAAATTCAAAGCGTATGTTCCTGCGCGAATCTCAGCAATCACTTGCTCTGATTTTACATATTGATCATTTTGAACTAATAAAAAACTTTTTGGTGGAATAGTCACGTTATGAATAATATCATCACTTTCAATAGTTACATACAAGTCTATATAAGATACAAAAGCAGGATGCCCATGACGTGTACGCGTAGGATGAACCAAATCCTCATTGAATTTGATTTTTCCATTAGATGGGGCTCGCACATGTTCTGCAGTACCCCCTGTGAATACTCCACCTGTATGAAAAGTTCTTAATGTTAGTTGAGTGCCCGGTTCTCCAATCGATTGGCCCGCAATAATTCCTATAGCTTCGCCCAATTCTACCAGGTTGCCATGAGTCGGACTCCGACCATAACACAATCGGCAGATCCAAGATGTATTCCTACAAGTAAAGGGGGTTCGAATAGATATTGATTGTGTTTGAAAATTTATGAATCGATTGATAAGTCCAATCCCAATATCTTGATTTCGAATGGCAATACATCGTGAACCTATATGGATATCGTCTGCTAATACACGACCAATTAATGTTTGTATCAAAACTCTTTCTGGCATCATTCCATTCCCGGTATTTACAGAAATTCCTCGAATGGTACCACAATCCACTCGTCGTACAACAATGTGCTGAACCACTTCAACAAGTCTGCGAGTAAGATATCCAGCATCTGATGTTCGTACAGCAGTATCTACAACCCCCTTACGGGCTCCATAACACGAAATAATATATTCTGTTAAAGAGAGTCCTTCGCGTAAATTGCTTTGAATGGGTAAATCAATCATTTGTCCTTGTGGATCTGACATTAATCCTCTCATACCCACTAATTGGTGTACTTGAGATGCATTTCCTCTGGCCCCTGAGAAAGACATTATATGGACTGGATTAAAGGGGTCAGTCATCCTAAAATTAGGATTCATTTCTTGTCGCAAATATTCACTTGTAGCATACCATATCTCAATGGATTGGCGTAATTTTTCTACCGCATGTACATTTCCATAATGATGATGTTTTTCCAAAATCAAACTTTGTTGTTCAACATCTTGGACTAGCCACCCCTTAGAAGGTATTGTTAAAAGATCATCGATTCCTAAGGAAATAGATGTAGCAGTAGCTTGACGGAACCCCAAAGTCTTTACTTGATCCAGGATGTGTGATGTATATGCCATTCCGAAGTGATATATTAATCTACTAATAAGTCGTTTAATGGCAGTTCCACCTATCACTTTATTGTGAAAGACCAGATTGGCCCGTTCTGCCATAAGTACCTCCATATTCTGCTCAGTGGGATTAAGTTCAACAATGGATTTGAGTCAATGATTTGAAAACTGCCTTTTCGTTATGTTGATTCGCGTAGAAATTAAAAAAACTATGATCCTGCCTGATCCTAGTTGAGACCTGAATTCAAACCCGCATCAGAAATTTACTTAGCTTAGATACCATGTAAATAGGCCCGACAAAAGCCTTGTATAGCTTCTTCGATTTCTCGATAAAAAGAAATATGACCAACGGTAGTTCGAATGTATATACAACGAATTTCCTTTTTTATACTTCTTACTACTATATAATGACCATAAATCTCATGATAGGTACCCAAAGGTTCATAATGAACTTCGATAGGAGATTCTCTTGACGAAATAACGCGCTGATCTAGTCGCCACCGGAGCCACAAAGGGCTGTCGAAATTTATTCTTTTCTGTCGATAAGCTCCAATT